CCCAAATGAATTGGCTTATTCGAAAAAAGCCTTGTTCTTTGGAAAATCTAGCTCGTGGCGGGTACTGCATGGTTTCACTCTGCAAGAACTCCGAATCCCCCTCTTGACGCTCATCCTCCTCTTGAAGCTCATCCTCCTCTTGAAGCTCATCCTTTTCATCATAAAGGATCCCCCGACCGGCCCAATAGGGAAATCCCAATTCATTGGGCCTTTCGATACAATCAAATAGAAATTCCCAAGGGCGCCATATTCTAGGAGCCCAGTCTATGTGATCGAAGAAACCCTCCTCTATTTCCCCTTCTTCAAACTCCGATTCGTATTTTTGATAGAGAAATTTCTGATCAACGATAGAACAAGATCCATTTTGCATCATATATAAGGGATTCCTTGGTTCGGGCCGAAGAAGGAATTTCACTCGATCATTATCAAACCGACTGCAATCTCTTTCTGTCCGCGAGGATGCCATCAGAGCGCCTTCTATTTCTACTAGGCCATGAACTAGATCAGAATCATTCTCAACGAACCGATAAGAAGTGATCCTATTTTTTTCATCGGGTCCGGGTAGAGACCAAAGGTCTTGAGCGACCGATCCGGCAGAACAACTCAAAAGATAAAGAAGTATCGTTAATTTCTTCATGCTCGTTCCAAGTTCGAAGTACCATTTGTACAAATAAGGATCCCCTTCTTCACACAATTGCTTCTTTATATAGATAGATATAGGATCTAGGAGGCAATTTCCTAGAAGTACTTTTTGCACAACAGCCCTTCCTATCTGATAGAAAAGGATCCCGTGATCCTGAACCGGTATTACATGGGCTCGCAAATCCCAAGTTTGTCTATGAAGAGCAGATCTAATTGTATTAGTGTCTAGAATTGATTTCTTCTGTGTAATACTAATTGATAGGGCCTCATTGGCAAGTGCTACAAGATCTCGTGCATTGGAACCCATGGCTGTGGACCCGAATCGATTAGTATGGAACATTTTCTTTTCCAAGTGAAATCCCCTAGTATATGAAAGAGTGAAAAAGCGCTTTCGTTGTTGTGGAATAAGAAGCCTTCGTATCTTAATACATGTATTGAATTGATTCGGGGCTATTAGAGCGGGATCCACTTTTTGGGGAATATGAGTCGAAGCAATAACAAGAATATTTCTAGTAGAACATCTTTCACAATCCCTGGAGAGATAGTTCACTAATAGACCGAGGGATAAGTCCTTCGACTCATTCATATCCAGATCATGAATGTCTGGAATCCATATTATGCAAGGAGACATTGCTTTTGCTAATTCGAAGTGAAGGGTGATAAAAAATCGGTCTACTTCCGCCAGCAGTTCAATATTGGTGAACTCATTCATCACATCCTCAGCTAGCCACTCTATACGCCGCAACTCCCTATCAAGGTCACTAGTATCAATATCGTCACTAGCATCAATAGAGTCACTAGCATCAATAGAGTCACTAACATCATAGTCACTCTCATCCTCCTCATCAAGAACAAACTCCCTAGGCTTGCTATCCGGGAACTTGTTCAGAAATACTGTAATGAAAGGAAGATAGGAGTTTGTCGTTAGGTATTTGACCAAATAGGATCGTCCGCTTCCTATAGAACCTATCACTAAAATACCCCTAGAGGGGGATAAGGCTAAGCGGAGCGAAAAGGGTTTTCCATGAGACGGGAAATGAAAACTATTAGCCCCACACGAAGTTTGTGAATAAGTGATTGTCTGATAATTAGCAAGGAATATCCGCCTTTCTGCTAAACAGGATGTATTGAACTCATAATTCATTAGATACTTTTGATGAATGTCAACTAAGTATCGTAAGTAAATTGCTCCCGGTTGTTCAATCATTTGATAAGCAGAGTCATTCTTTGATAAATGATCGCTATGAGTCAGACTCAATAGAATTTGATCAATACTTTTTTCTGCCGTTAAGGTGGAGATGGAGAACTGAACCAAGAAGTCTCTTTCTTTATCACTAATCGAATCACTGTTCGCGAACCAGAATTCTATTGGATTATCATCAATCCAATGATCGCCCACGTTTTCTCTTTTTCTTATCAATGAATAGATCTCTTTACTTGTATGACTTAGATGTCTCGTATTTCTCGAAAAAATGATTCGATTGATGGGATTTGGTATGATACTTATGAGATCGATGAGATTGATATTCAAATATTTCTTCTTAGAACGTATAGAATATCCTAATTGTTGCAATTGTTGCAGAGCAACTAGAAAGAGATTCTTTAACCAGAAAGAATTCAGTTCAGATGTGGGATACCTATCCAGAAGTTTTCGCAACTCAATCATGTATGATGGATTCATCAAAGATTTGATCTTTTCGAACTCTGTCTGTAACTCACTATAGGCTCGGGAAACAAAGAAAAGACGTGTACAAACGAGATGTCCAGCAACAAGAAGAAGGAAAAGGATTGAATAGAGGAACTCCTGAACATTTGGCGAGCTCAGATGTGTCGATATCAATGGTGACTCATTATTTCG